TATAAATCCTATATGGTTGAGACCAAAAGTCAAAATAACATTCCCAAAAATGGACAAGGTAACATTTCCATTTCTTCATCAAAAGATAGGTTCCCTTTGAAGCGAGAATGGATTTTCCTTGATATCGAACATAATGCATGCAAGGATCTTTGCACAACTCTAAGGGTTTCTGAAAATCATTACGACAAACTACTACAAGATACTCGATTTTTCCATAGAAATGTGTTCGCTCAATAAAATCTCCAGAAGATGTTGCTAGTAAATAAGAGGAATGTCTACGGAGAAAACAAAATACTAATTCATATTCGAATACATAAGAATTATATAGGAACCGAAATAGTCTTTGATTGTCTTTTGAAAAAGGAGAGATCCCTTTCTTCAGAGTAATGAAACTCTGATATTCATATAGAAAAAATCGCAATAAATGCAAAGAGGAAACATCTTTGATCCAGGATTGTAGAATTTGAATCAAAATTTCGAGATGAATAGGATAGGGTATTACTATATCTGACACATAATTTAAATGTGAAAATTTGTCCTCTAAAAAAGGAAATATCGAATGAATAGATCGTAAATTCTGATATTTTGCTATTTCTTTTTTTTCTTGAAGAAGGGAGAAAGGAATTTCTACAATAACCCCAACCCCTCCCGATATCATTTCAGAAAAAAAAAGATTTACAAATCGATTTTGGTTAGAATCATCAAAGGGATTAATCAAATAATTCTGTTCATACATTCGAATAATTAAACGTTTCACAAGTACTAAACTGGATTTCGTATCATAACCTAAAATCTTCGACGATTCGTAAGAAAAGGATCCCTTTAAACCATAATCATGAGCAAGTGCATAAATATATTCCTGAAATAAAAGCGGATATAGGAAATGCTGTTGCCCATATCTATCTTTTTGTAAATATCTCTTTAATTCTTCCATTTTTCCTCATACATACTTGCTTGAGCCAGAAGCCCTCCTTCCGTTAGCAAATAATACATAGTGCGATATGGTCAGAACAGGGTATATATAAAATGAAGGGTTATGTACATAGTAATAAAAAAAGGGTAGATACCCTGGAAACAAATAGTCCAGTCAATGGATCTTGTTCTCTTTTTCTATCTAATGAATTTCGATTCATTAACATCATAAAAGAGAAAGCTAAAAATCCTTTATTTTTGCAATCCAATCGCTCTTTTGACTTGGGAATAAATTCTTTTTATCAATATCAATATGCTGTTTCTTATACACATCCGTCTCCAGTTCATAATAGAAAAAAATAGTTAGGATTTCAAAAATAGACGATCTTCTCGCAGAAAAACCCTTTCCCCGTTAGGCACTAATCCATTTTTAACATATAATTAGATTGGGTAATCGTTCAAATTAAGAATCTAAGCTCGTTGCCTTTTCTTTCTCCAGAATTGAATTGGAGCCTAGTACTCTATCCATTTATTTACTCAACCAAAGAAAGCATAAACGGAAATGGATTTTCCAAGGATCAAAGCAATATTTTTGCACCAATCAGGTAGGAATGGCGTGTCTTCCAAATTCCCCATTCAAAATGAATACGACATGCTCTTTTTTCCATTCATTACCTTTCAGGATCAGTCGTGGCCTTAAAGACTCTACCAAAAGTCTAGACGAATTCGTTCCCTCATCTAAATGTGTAAAAGATCATAGCCGCACTTAAAAGCCGAGTACTCTACCGTTGAGTTAGCAACCCAGATAAAAGATAAATATGTAAAGACAATTAGATATAGAATATAGAAGATCATAAGAAATTGATTGAATTGCACGATCCCGGCAAAAGACATGAATGGAACTAGCAATAAAACAAATCAAAAAAGAAAGGTTTTCGAATCCATTCCATTATCATTATATAATCCATTCCATTATCATTATATATATATCATAAAATAAAAGCAAGAAAAGAAGTGAATCAAATTAACACGGAACCCATTTTAAAATAAACCGAAATAGCAGAATTGGGGGGATCCCCCAATTCTGCCATTTCTTTCTTTTTTCCATTCTAGTAAATCCATCACTTGTGTGAAGTAAAAAACCAATATGGCACAGAAATGGATATTTATCCACGATCCAATTATATTTGATCAATACATCCTTGTCAATATCAATTGAATATTGAGAAAACAAATCCAACGAAATAAATCAATAAAATATTGAAATCAAATAAAAAAAGGATAAAGAATGAAAAAAAAAAAAAGAGATAAGCAATCAAACTAAACACACAGAAGAAGAAAAGCAGTAAAAAACCCTAACAAAGCATAACTGACGAACTTAAGTAAAATCCAGATAGAATAGTGCTTCGAATCCTGGTATAATGCGTATAGCAGAAATACCAAGGAAACTACTACAAACACTGGTTTTAACCTTACCTGGATTATCATTTTTTTCCTCCTTTGAAATGATAATGAAATGATATGGCTGATAACAACTCTTTTGAGTGCTACATGCCCAGTGAATGAGGAGTTAGTTATACTAATTCCTATTAGTGTTATACTAATTCCTATTAGTATTATTAGTATTGATCGTCTGTTGTTTGTTATTTTCTAATGAAAAGATAAAATCGAATTGCCTAAAAATAGAATTACCAGAAAATAGAATTACCAATAAATACGAAAAGTAAGAACATATGATTTCTAGTGGATATCATATGAATTGGATATGATTTCTACATAGTAGTAGTAGTACACCTCCTCTCCCCCCTTTTTTTAAGGGGGGATCTTCTTCTCTTGAAAAAGGAGAGAATGCTACATGAATGTCACACTACTAAAACTAAGAGCATCCATATTATTAACTAAGAGCATCCATATTATTAACTAAAGGCATCCATATTATTAAATATTATTAACTAAGAGCATCCATATTATTAACTAAAGGCATCCATATTATTAAATATTATTAACTAAGAGCATCCATATTATTAACTAAAGGCATCCATATTATTAAATATTATTAACTAAGAGCATCCATATTATTAACTAAAGGCATCCATATTATTAACTAAAGGCATCCATATTATTAAATATTATTAACTAAGAGCATCCATATTATTTCTCTACAATAAGACTACTAAAACTAAGGGCATCCATATTATTTCTCTATAATATTTCTAAGGACGTAGATGTTATTTCACCCACTTCTTTATTTTATTTTGGACTGAACTTCCAATTCTTTATTAAAGAATCCAGCCTTCTTTAAAATACCATGAACAGTTTCTGTAGGCTGAGCCCCAGTTTGCATAAAATGTAAAATAGCAGCGCCGTTCAAATAACTTTGCTTCTTTATTGGATCGTAAAAACCCAACTTACAAAGCACTTTTCCTTGTCTTCGAGATCGAATATCCATTGCAACGATTCGATAAACTGCGAATCGGGATAGATAAATGAAACCCCCCCTAGAACCGTATAAGAGAATTTCTCCTCGTACGGCTCAAGAAAGAATGATATCCCTTTTTTCTGTGAGAAAAAGAAATATCATTCTTTCTCATAACTCAAATTGTATGACGGAAATCCAACGAAAATCCTTATACATTTATCGAGTTGTCTCTAACCTCTTTTGCTTGTCTCATCTCAAAGAGATTTTGATTCTGCAAAATGATCTAATTGTTGAGAGAATTCAAAAAGTTCTTTCCTTGTTCCAGAGCCTTTTATCCTTCCTTTCCTAGATCCTTAGGTTCCAATATTCCTTCGGTGATTTTCACTCCTTTCAAAAAGGCAGCAACATACCCTTTTTGCTTTTCTTCCTTTTAGGAAGGAATGGAGATTACACTTTTGATCGAAATAGAGAATATTTACAAAGGTATTTCAAATTCCTTGAACCATAGATCCGGATCCGGATCTGACCTCCTGATTTTTGATAATCACTTTCTTTTTTACTCGAGCTCCATCATGTACTATTTATTTAGTACCTAAACGAAATTCAAGTACTGCGAAAGAGAACAAACTATGTCGAGTCAGGAGCATTTTCATTTCTATAGAAAATGGGGGATGTAAAGTTCCCCATAGGATGATGTCCTTCAAGTCGCACGTTGCTTTCGGCCATACCGTTTCAAACGAATTTTCACCATAAAAAGAAGTTTCCTCTAATTTGAAATCCGTACAGAAACAATGCAATTTCAATACCAAATTATGAATAGTAATTGCTTCTTTAAGTTGCGTAAGAAACCAAGACACAAGACATGCTAAGAAAAAGCAGATACCCGATAACAATCTAGGTCGCGGTGGACAGATCCACCGATTGTTTCGGTTTCAGCAACGGTCACTCAGGGAGAGGCCACCAATACCGATATAGGTATCACAGCGACTCAGAACTTAAGGATCGATTGCTGCTACTCATGGGTATAATAGACCCAAGAATAGGAGTATCACAGTATAAATAGACTACAGTATAAATAGACCAAATAGACCACAGTATAAATAGACCCAAGAATAAGAGATAGACTAAGAAGAGCCTATAGTCAAACTCGAGGCTATAGTCAAATTCCTCCCCGATCGGTAAATCAATCGGGGAGCCATCTCCCCGACCGGTAAATCAATCGGGGAGTGTGGGACGGGAGGATTCGAACCCCCGCATGACGGGATCAAAACCCGTTGCCTTGCCACTTGGCGACGTCCCATTGAATATCTATATTGCCATAAAATGTTTATTAAATACTATAATCCACTTCATCCCTAGTTTCAAGTGGTAACCCGTTGCCTTGCCACTTGGCGACGTCCCATTGAATATCTATATTGCCATAAAATGTTTATTAAATACTATAATCCACTTCATCCCTAGTTTCAAGTGGTAAACCCGCCTCTATGGAATTTTTATCTTTTTTTTTTTTTTTTATATTTATAGAGTTTGGATTAGATAGTTAACGTTCGAATTCTCATTCACTTCATTTCACTTCATTTCATTTCACTTCATTAAGTATATAAATTATTGATTGTGATTCTTATTTTTGTTGTTGAGATTAGATAGATGTCGATATAGAATGAAAATAAATTCATTGATCATTACATATAATTCCATTAAGATATTGTATGAAAGTATAATTCCTTGTATTTTCGTTTGAAAATGGGAAGATTTTTGATTTGAGGGAATTGAAAGAAAAAGAAAAGAAGTATTTTTTGACTTCACTTCCTTCTTCGCTTTCTTCCCCTTTCCTTATATCAATAACTCAATAAAAAAATTATCTGCAAAAACTATTTGTTATGCTTAATATCTTTAGTTTCATCTGTATCTGTCTTAATTCCGCCCCCGATTCGAGTCATTTTTTCTTTGCCAAATTGCCTGAGGCTTATGCCATTTTCAATCCAATTGTAGATGTTATGCCCGTCATACCTCTATTCTTTTTTCTTTTAGCCTTTGTTTGGCAAGCTGCTGTAAGTTTTCGATGAAATTGCTAATACTCCTCGAAAAGCATTCATGATTTATTTGCTAAAAAACGATTCTAAGAATCGATAAGATCGGATAAGTCTTACATTACGAAGTTTCAATTCCAAAATCAAATGAAAATTTTTCTATATTGGATAACTCTAGAACTCCATTTGAATCGGTTCATTTACTTGTTCTACCTTTCCAATTAGCAAGAACTTGATTGGGTTCCCGCACAATACTTAATTGCGAATATGACAAACTAATTTTGGTAACGAAAAAATCAGAATCTTATTTTATTATAAAGAAATTTGGGAACGCAAAAATCAAAGAAAATAGAAAATATTGAAAATACTTTTTTCGAGAAATTTTTTCCTGTTTTTTGGTGTCATGTCAAAATATGTGGTACAAAAATAGAGAATTTATTCCCCTTTGCCAAAAAAATAATCTTGGAGATTGTGTAATGCTTACTCTGAAACTCTTTGTTTACACAGTAGTAATATCCTTTGTTTCTCTGTTCATTTTCGGATTCTTATCTAATGATCCAGGACGGAATCCGGGACGTGAAGAATAAAAAAAAGAGAGATTTTTTTCCCCTCTTCGCTTTTTTCATTTTTTTTATTGATTCCATATATACATTTCTATATGATAAAACAAGAGAACTGCATTTTTTGAATTCGAATAGAAAGTTTCTGTCTCAAGCAATCCAAGTAAAAGGAGAGAGAGGGATTCGAACCCTCGGTACGAATAACTCATACAACGGATTAGCAATCCGACACTTTAGTCCACTCAGCCATCTCTCCCTATTCCAAAATAGGAAATTATTGGTGTGACACGTGAAGCAAGAATTTCTAAAAAACTGTTGCATTGCCATCCTTCGTTTATTATTGATTAATTCTATTATAACGATAGAAATGAAATAATATATCATTATATAACGATATATAATGAATTTGATTAGCAATTTCAATTTCGATAACAATAAGGATTCGAACCAGATACAGCAATAGAGATAGAAAAAGCACCTTAGGACTTTCATTTTCTACGAGGAGCTCTCTTTTTATTCCCCCGGCCTGGCTAAGTACTAGCCGGGCCATTACCCTTTTTTGTTCCAATTAATCATTCATAAATAACTGAGAAATCCAAAATACTTGTTATTGAATTGAAGCAAGAACAAAACCCATTTTTATTCCGATAAATGTTATTTTTTATTATTCTTTTTATTAATTTACTTACTGAATGGAATTACGATAAGGAATAGAATTGGAATAAAAAAAAAGAAATAATAGAAAATACTCAATCTCAAAATAATCTATATATAATTCGAATTATAGAAAGGAAATCCATATAATGAATTTGCTAATTATCATAATTATAACTTAATTCATTTACTTGCTCAATTCAAGGCCAAGCGTTTTAAACCATCCATCTGAAGTTCTAGCAGTTCAAAAAAGAAGAACTCCATATTCTTAACTCATTCTTATAGTCGAACTTCAATGGCCACTTGAAATGAAAAGGATAACTTTTATGCCATTTAAGCAAACTTGAACTATTTGACTTTCTGAAGTTAAGTAACCGCACGATCTAGGATAGGCATCAAGACTAGAATTTTCAGAATTCTGGTACTATCTTGATTACGTCTTATTCCTTATGTTCGACAAAGGAGGAATTCATATACAATAATGAAATTGTAGCGGGTATAGTTTAGTGGTAAAAGTGTGATTCGTTCTATTAACAACTTAAATGGTTAAGGGTTCTTTCTGTTTTGTTCATATTCTGACCCAAAACCTTATTTCTTAAAAGGATGAAATCCTTTTCCTTCCTTTCAATGCTACATTTGAGGAAAAATATGGATTTTCGTGATTTGGATCCAAGATTTAGTTAATGAAAAGAGAAAACTAAAATGGGATTCTAAAATCGTGAAGCATAATTTTTGAAAGTTGAGTCAATTAGAATACTTGAATAAGTATGAGTAAAAGGTCCATGGATAAAGATAGAAAAGCTTATTTCTAATCGTAACTAAACCTTCCTTTTTTGTGTTATAAAAAAAACGAAATGGAAGCCAAATAGCTAGAAAATGATGACTTTGGTTTACTAGAGTTATCAATATATTGTTTCAGCTCGGG